ATGTGTATAATGAAATGAGAAAAAATAAATACATAGAATCAAAAAAGATTGCAGTATTCTCATTATCAACTGAGCAGGGCTAGTGTTTTTACAAGAAATCTCTAGCCAACCTTCCTGTAAAAGATCTTTTCTTAACATCAAGTATGTTGTTACTGGATAAAAAAATAAGGTAACTCCAACAATTTCTTTGTCCTCAACGCCGCTAAATTTCCCGGAATTAGTCACTTCAACAGTCTTCGATGGTTATATGGGTATCCAAAATACGAACGAGATGGATGTTTGTTGTCCCAACCATTCTTGTTAGTTCCGATCCCGAAAGGGAACGAAGGATATTTTTTTTTACAAAGTTTTCTTTCGTGTTGTTGATTTCTAAGCGTAGTGCTTCTTCCCCCTGGCCGCCGCCTATTGGTACTAGTGAAGTAGGGTTGACCTAACTCCATTAGGTATAGGTATAACCTTTCGCTTAATACTATAAAAAACCTAAAATTGAAGCATATGAGGCTGCATTAATCGGGGATACACGACAGAAGGAATTAATCAATCGTTTTATTTACAAATTTCACCTTCAGCAAGCGTCGGTTTTTTCAATTTTTTTTCTTTCTCTCCGAAGAATGTGTCTTTTTCCTAAGACTGGGATCGGTAAATGTCAAAAAAAAAAAGATAATCAAATCGCACCATCTCTGTAATAAGTGAATGCCTCTTTTTCTCCTGAAGTTGTCGGAATTATTCGTAATAAGATATTGGCTACAATTGAAAAGGTCTTATCAATAAAATTTCCATTTATCCGAGATCTAGGCATAGGCAGCAATCCATTCTATAATTTATTTATCGCGCGAGAAAAGAAAATAATCCCACAAACCAAGGAATTGTAAATACCGTACGAAATAACGTAAAAACAGACTAATGCATTTTTATAGTTCGAAGTGATTGCATGCGCCTATTCCCCCAAATGGAATATGAATGACTCACTATTCACCCGGTTTCTGGGCCATAATCATTATGCAGGAGGGAGAGATGGCCGAGTGGTTCAAGGCGTAGCATTGGAACTGCTATGTAGGCTTTTTGTTTACCGAGGGTTCGAATCCCTCTCTTTCCGTTGATGATTTGGTATTTTTTTTGAACTTTTGGAGTTTCTTTTGTTTGTTTTTTTCTTTAGTTTGATTTTTTTTTGACTTCCTCTATTTACTAGTTAAAAATGTCAACTAGATAAAATCCTAAAACTATTTCAAAATCCAACCCCAGCAAGAAAAACAAAACATAGAAAACCAAAAATATTTTTTTATTCTTCACGTCCTGGATTACGTCCTGGATCGTTAGATAGGAATCCGAAGATGAAAAGAGAAACAAAGAATATAACTACCGTATAAACAAATAGTTTTAGAGTAAGCATTACAAAATCTCCAAGATAATTAAATAATTAAATTAAAAAAAAAAATTAAAAACGACAGAGAAAGAGAATAGATTCTCTTATATTACACATTATGTTTCTTTTGATACTAAGTTTCTAAGAAATGAAGTGTTTTTGAGAAAATAGAAAAAAAAAATTCGGAAATTTATTTGTAGTAAGAGTCGATCCCTTTATTACTATTACCAAAAATTGTCTTTCAAATACACAATCGTAGTTAGGTATTGGTAGTGGACTCAAATCTAATAATAGGTAATAGGATTGGGATTTCTCAATGGAAAAAACGTAAGAATCGGGAAATGATGAGATGGCCCAGATTTTTCTTGTCTATCCAAAAATTTCACTATTTGAATTAAGGATTCACACTGTAAGACTTATCTGAGCTTATAAATTAATTGTTAAAAAAAAAAATGTCCGAATTCTTGTTTTCGAATAAAAATTAAATAATAATAAATTCAATTCTGAATTTTTAAATGACATTATTCAAATTAGAGATCTCATCGAAAACTTACAGCAGCTTGCCAAACAAAAGCTAAGAGAAAAAAGAGTAGAGGTATTACTGGCATAAAATCTACAATTGGATTTAAAAAAGCGTAGGCTTCGGGTAATTTCGCCAAGAAAAAACTACTTGAATAAAGGGTAGAGTGAATACAAATACAGACCAAACTAAAGATATTAAGCATAACAAACATTTTGTTCTTTAAGAAAATTAATTGTATTTTTGCTTTTTTTTTTTTTTTATTTATTTGTATTAGATATGTATATATATATATATAATTTTTATTAAAATTTTTAATCAATCAATTCTATAGTCTAAAAATTCTAAATATAGATATTAATTAATTAATAGGAATAATTATAAATTAGCAATACTAAAAAAAATGAATCAACTAAGGCCAGACCCCCCAAATCCTTCTTTGATTTGAACTTACCCAGTTCAAAATATTTTCATTCTGAAAAAAAAAAAAAAAAAATAGAAGAAATTAAATCATACTTTCATACAATATCTTAATTGAATTCTATGTAATGATCAATAATTTTTCAGTTTAATTAAAATTCTACATCTGCGCATATTAAAATCCTAGCAAGAATTTTTTATTCCATTTCTATAGATATTTTTGGAATTGACGAACAGCCAATACTAATCATAGTCTTTATTAGTGGCGAATCGAAAATGGGGCGTGGCCAAGCGGTAAGGCAACGGGTTTTGGTCCCGCTATTCGGAGGTTCGAATCCTTCCGTCCCAGAGCATAATATCCAGTCATGATGGATATTATATTTGTTTGAATACAAATTGTATATCCGAATAAAAAAAACCTTTTTGTTTTTATGGTAATTGTAATCACTGTGGATAATAATTGCAAAAAAAAAGATTTTATTATTATTAATATTTAATAATTGAATATTAATATATTAATAAAAATAGATTTCTTATTCTTAATTTCTTCTATTTTTTTTTTCTAATATTTTTTTGTATCTTTTTGAAGAAATTTATTTTGACTATTTGATTTTATAAACTATCCAAATCGATCTAAATAGACTAACTAGAAAATCTTTTATTCATACAATATCGAATTAATTTGAATTTTTTTGAGACTCCTTCACTTTAGAAATTGTCTATTCATATAGAAGGAAAACCTAGAAAGAAGTAAAAAGGATAGATTATTATGTATCGATTGAATCAATGACTATTCACGATTTCATATAATTGATAATTGAATCAATTACATACCGGATCCAAACTAAAGGAATGTTATGGTAAAACTTCGTTTAAAACGATGTGGTAAAAAGCAACGTGCGACTTGAAAGACATGATTAGATTAGCTGTGGATTCTTAATCCGCTATTTTTTCTAGTATATAGAAATCGGGGTGCTCCCGGCTCGACATCGTTTGTTCTGTTCTATTAGAACTCGTTGTTTGGGGGAAGGGAGGGGGGTTGATGATGTAAATAGTACATGATGGAGCTCGAGTTGATTCATTTATCAGGGGCAAGTATCTAAGGTTAGTGAAGATTAATAAGTTAGAACAACTTCGTAAGTCTATTTTTGAGAGAGAAATCGAAAGGATCCAATTCGAGCAAGGTTCAAAAAAAGTCAAATTTGTTGGAATTGGTAAAACTAGTTCGATCAAAAGTGTATCCGTGGGAATCAATCTTCTATTTGTATAATTCTTTCTTTGAGATGCGAAAAAGAAATAAAATGGTATGTTGCTGCCATTTTTGAAACGATTATAGATCCCCGAAGTAATGTCTAAACCCAATGATTGAAGGAAAAGCTAAAGGATCCTGGAACAAGTAAAGACCGTTTTCAAATTGTCTCAACAATTTGATTAATTAGAATGAGGAAAAAATAGATTCTATAGATTCTAAAGAGGACAGGCAAGAAAGGGGGATAGAGACCGCTCAATAAATGAAATACTTAAGCTAAGGGTTTTGTTTTCTTTTGAGTTATTTGAAAGTTATTCAATTTGAGTTATGAGGTTGCCAATACGAGGAGTTCTTTTTTTTTTTCAGAAAGAAAAAGAATAAAAAAAATACTTAAATAATAGTCTAATTGATTTGATGATTTTTTTGATCTATTTAACATCATATAATTATACCATCATATAATTATACATAGACACTATTTATTTTGAATTTTCTCGAGCCGTACGAGGAGAAAACTTCTTATACGTTTCTAGGGGGGGTATTGTTTATCTATATCTATCCCAATGAGCCGTTTATCGAATCGTTGCAATTGATGTTCGATCCCGAAGAGAGGGAAGCGATCTTCGGAAAGTGGGGTTTTATGATCCAATAAAGAATCAAACCTATTTAAATATTCCTGTTATTCTATATTTCCTTGAACAGGGCGCTCAACCTACAGGAACGGTTCAGGATATTTCAAAAAAGGCCGGTGTTTTTATGCAACTTTCCCCTAATCAACAAACGAAATTCAATTAATGAAATAAAAAAAAAGAGGGTGTGGATGACTTGTATATAGATTTATAAAATTATATAGATTTATAAAATTCTTTTCTCTTTTATACCCCCCCGTTCTCTTGTTCTATTGATACTTAAATTTGGATTTCTTTTCTTATTGTTGCCATAGAATGCTGTTTTCTATAGCCACAAAAATTGATTTTTATCGATCTTCAAAATGAACATAACTCCCGAATGCAGTGATTTTTTTAGTAAATAAAAACGAGATAAAATATTTTAAATAGAATATTTATATGATATGATTTTTCATCGAATGACTATTCATCTATTGTATTTTCATGGAAATAGAGGAAAAAAAGCTCTATGGAAAAAGAGTGGTTCAATTCTATGTCGTTTAATAGGGAATTAGAATACAGGTGTGGGTTAAGTAAATCAATGGATGGTTTCGGTCCTATTGAAAATACCAGTGTAAGTGAAGACCCAATTTTAACGGATATGGATAAAAACATTCATAGTTGGAATGCTAGTGACAATTCTAGTTATAGTAATAGGGATAGTAAAAGGAACAATTATTCCATATATTTTGATAGTGAGAATAAAATTTTAGAGATTGACAATGATAATTCTTTTCTAAGTGAACCAGAAAGTTTTTTTTCTATTTATAGTTTTAATAATTCTAGCTATCTCAATAATGTCTCTAAGAGTGATGATGATCATTCCATGTATGCTACTAAATGGAGTTGGAATAATAACATTAATAGATGCATTGAGAGTTATCTTCGTTCTCGAATCTGTATTGATAGTTACAATTTAGGTGATAGTGACAAATACAATGACAGTTACTTTTATAGTTACATTTGTGGTAAGGGCAGAAATTGGAGTGAAAGCGAGAGTTCGAGTATAATAACTAGCACGAATGATACAAATGATAGTGATTTAATCCAAAGAGAAAGTTCTAATGATCTCGATGAAACTCAAAAATACAAGCATTTGTGGGTTGAATGCGAAAATTGTTATGGATTAAATTATAAAAAATTCTTTAAATCAAAAATGAATATTTGTGAACACTGTGGATATCATTTGAAAATGAGCAGTTCAGATAGAATCGAACTTTCGATTGATTCAGGTACTTGGAATCCTATGGATGAAGACATGGTCTCTCTGGATCCCATTGAATTTCATTCGGAAGAGGAACCTTATAAAGATCGTATTGATTCTTATCAAAGAAAGATAGGATTACCCGAAGCTGTTCAAACAGGCACAGGTAAACTAAATGGTATTCCTGTAGCAATTGGGATTATGGATTTTCAGTTTATGGGGGGTAGTATGGGGTCCGTAGTAGGTGAGAAAATCACTCGTTTGGTCGAATATGCTACCGATCAACTTTTACCTCTTATTCTAGTATGTGCGTCTGGAGGAGCACGTATGCAAGAAGGAAGTTTGAGCTTGATGCAAATGGCTAAAATATCTTCTGCTTTATATAATTATCAAACAAGTAAAAAGTTATTCTATGTAGCGATCCTTACATCTCCCACTACTGGTGGAGTGACAGCCAGTTTTGGCATGTTGGGGGATATAATTATTGCTGAACCAAATGCTTACATTGCATTTGCAGGTAAACGGGTAATTGAACAAACGTTGAATAAGACAGTACCCGAAGGTTCACAAGCGTCTGAATATTTATTCCATAAGGGCTTATTTGATTCAATCGTACCACGTAATCCTTTAAAGGAGGTTCTGAGTGAGTTATTTCAGCTCCACGCTTTCTTTCCTTTGACTCAAAATTAAAAATCAAGCAGAGCCTAAAATTCTTTTTTTTTTTTTTTTTTATTCAATAGTCATTATTTATATATATATATGCATTTAGCTATACTTAGTATAATTTTTTCAAATATACTTAGTATAAGTATATATGAATTCTAGTGATTATAGACTATCTTTATAAGACTATAAGAATAATAAAAATATGAAATTACAAACATTTTTGTTTCTAATATAACAAAAAAAAAAAAAATATCAGGTGCAAATATTAAATCGAGGTACCCATTTTATGATTAACTTACCCTCCATTTTTGTGCCTTTAGTGGGCCTAGTATTTCCGGCCATTGCAATGACTTCTTTATTTCTTCATGTTCAAAAAAACAAGATTTTTTAGATACGCTGCGGGCAGTAGAGTAGGGAAAATCTCATATATTTTTTAGCTCTGGAAGCAATTCGATGAATTACTACTAAAGATTTACGTCAAAATAGTGCTAGTTGATGAAAGTTACTTCGGAAACAAAGTAAAGTTAAATTCATTTTCATTTGCTTGGGTTATTTATTATACCAATTCCAATAAAATAGAACTGGATCTAATATGAGTTGGCGATCAGAACGTATATGGATAGAACTTATAACGGGGTCTCGAAAAACAAGTAATTTATGTTGGGCCTTTATCCTTTTTTTAGGTTCATTAGGGTTCTTGTTGGTTGGAACTTCCAGTTATCTTGGTAGGAATTTGTTATCTTTATTTCCGTCTCAGGAAATTCTTTTTTTTCCACAAGGGATCGTGATGTCTTTCTACGGAATTGCGGGTCTCTTTTTTAGTTCTTATTTGTGGTGTACAATTTCGTGGAATGTAGGTAGTGGTTATGATAGATTCGATAGAAAAGAGGGAATAGTGTGTATTTTTCGTTGGGGATTTCCTGGAAAAAATCGTCGTATTTTTCTCCGATTCCTTATGAAAGATATTCAGTCCATCAGAATCGAAGTTAAAGAGGGTATTTATACTCGTCGTGTCCTTTATATAGAAATCATAGGACAGGGGGCCATTCCCTTGACTCGTATTGACGAGAATTTGACTCCACGAGAAATTGAACAAAAAGCTGCAGAATTGGCCTATTTCTTGCGTGTACCAATTGAAGTATTTTGAAAAAAAAAAATGTTTCTATTTTGATGGGCATTCTTTGGTTTCGAAATCCTACTAACTAAACTAATATTCATTATGCGAAGTGCTCTTTCGTGTATTCATCAAAAGGGGTAATTGTTTCGAATTTTAACAATTGATATCTTTTGAAACAATATTTTTTTTTTCGTCATTCGAATTGGCAGTGGGTTCTTTTGCTTTCTTAATTATGTATTCTTTCAAAATTCAAGGACTAAATTTAATCTCGAATTGCAAATAAAAAACGTGGGAATCGATTATAGATTTAGATATTTATATAATATATAGATCTATATTCTATATATAGGCTCTATGACTTGTAATAGAACTTATGCTTGATAGAAATATTATTATCAGATAGAGTAGAGTTGACGAATGAGGTGAAGTTGAGTTCATTAAAGACGAAAAATGCCAAAAAAGAAAGCATTCATTCCCCTTCTATATCTTATATCTATAGTCTTTTTGCCCTGGTGTATCTCTTTCACATTTAAGAAAAGTCTGGAATCTTGGGTTACTAATTGGTGGAATACTAGGCAATCCGAGAATTTCTTGAATATCATTCACGAAAAGCCTATTCTAAAAAAATTCATAGAATTCGAGGAACTGTTCCTTTTGGATGAAATGCTAAAGGAATATCCTGAAACACGTCTACAAAACCTTCGTACCGCAATCTACAACGAAACCATCCAATTGATCAAGACACACAACGAAGATCGTATCCATACGATTTTGCACTTTTCGACAAATATAATCTGTTTCATTATTCTAAGTGGTTATTCTATTATAGGTAATCAAGAACTTATTATTCTTAATTCTTGGGTTCAAGAATTCCTCTATAACTTAAGTGACACAATAAAAGCTTTTTCTATTCTTTTATTAACTGATTTATGTATAGGATTCCATTCTACCCATGGTTGGGAACTAATGATTGGTTCTGTCTATAAAGATTTTGGATTTGCTCAGAATGATCAAATTATATCTGGCCTTGTTTCCACTTTTCCAGTAATTTTAGATACAATTTTAAAATATTGGATTTTCCGTTATTTAAATCGCGTATCTCCGTCACTTGTAGTGATTTATCATTCAATGAATGACTGAAAAAACGATCCAATTATAAATATTATAAATAGAAAGTTTGGTATTTTGTACAAAAGCTAAACATTCAAAAATGGACTTATTCTTATTCTAGTTCTAGGAAAATTTTTTCAGTAAATAGCAGAATCATAGATAGGGAACTATGCCAGTGACCTACCTAATTTTATTGTATAAATTTTCAGGATCAATGATTGGACCATGCAAACTAGAAATGCCTTTTCTTGGATAAAGGAAGAGATCACTCGATCAATTTCCGTATCGCTCATGATATATATAATAACTCGAGCACCCATTTCAAATGCATATCCCATTTTTGCACAGCAGGGTTATGAAAATCCGCGCGAAGCAACGGGCCGTATTGTATGTGCCAATTGCCATTTAGCTAATAAGCCCGTGGATATTGAGGTCCCACAAGCGGTACTTCCTGATACTGTATTTGAAGCGATTGTTCGAATTCCTTATGATATGCAAGTGAAACAAGTTCTTGCTAATGGTAAAAAGGGGGCTTTGAATGTGGGGGCCGTTCTTATTTTACCGGAGGGTTTTGAATTGGCCCCCCCCGATCGTATTTCGCCTGAGATTAAAGAAAAGATAGGTAATCTGTCTTTTCAAAGCTATCGTCCCACAAAAAAAAATATTCTTGTGGTAGGCCCTGTTCCTGGTCAGAAATATAGTGAAATAACCTTTCCTCTTCTTTCCCCAGATCCCGCTACTAAGAGAGATGTTCACTTCTTAAAATATCCTATATACGTAGGCGGGAACAGGGGGAGGGGTCAGATTTATCCCGATGGGAGCAAGAGTAATAATAATGTTTATAATGCTACAGCTGCGGGTATAGTAAACAAAATCATACGAAAAGAAAAGGGGGGATACGAAATAACTATAGTGGATGCATCAGATGGACGTGAAGTGATTGATATTATACCTCCAGGACCAGAACTTCTTGTTTCAGAAGGTGAACCTATAAAACTTGATCAACCATTAACGAGTAATCCTAATGTGGGTGGATTTGGCCAGGGGGATGCGGAAATAGTACTTCAAGATCCGTTACGTGTCCAAGGTCTCTTGTTCTTCTTGGCATCTATTATTTTGGCACAAATTTTTTTGGTTCTTAAAAAGAAACAATTTGAGAAGGTTCAATTGTCCGAAATGAATTTCTAGGTCCACGGATTTATCAACATATTACGCTCGTAAAAAGAACTAAATTGTTGTTGATAAATTATGTAATTCTATTCTGTATAATCACAAAATTATGAAAAGACCTTTCTTTGCTTCTTTCTAGTCTTTTTCGACGATATTTATAGAATTTCTTATACCGCAGTACTAGTATGTATATTATAGTGTGAAAAAGACTAGACTATTTTACTTTTCTTTTTCTTTGTTTTTTTTTTCAACCCCAATAAATTAGAGCGGTATGATTATATCACTATTTTAAGATTTCAATGTCCTAGAATAGAAATCGATTTCTATTCGAATATGAGAAAGAAGATTCGACTCGATACTAAACATAAAATTAATAGATAGAGAATATTAAGCACAGTAGAATTAGAAATGGGGAAAACGGGATTCTAGGAGGGATTATTTGCCTTTTCCTAGAGTCCGATTCCTTCTTGCTTGTGTCGAAATATAAATATTCTAAAAAATTTATATAGAATA